AGGTGCATGAACTTTGTCAATAGATTCCTAGCTAACTCCTCTTCCTATTGATCTTGATTAGTTCCAGCTTGTTGAGAGTTCTCTTTTTTTTTTTTTTGAATCGGACCCTTTTCTTTTTTAGACCGTCTCCTGAAATACCTGCTTATCCCGCATGTGCTTTCGGAGCCCCCCACTCATTCAATCACTTGCTTGTGATTGCAGCCATTCCCCGAAAAGGGAGAGACGAGGGAATTGTCCGCTCCCGTTCATGTGACGAACCGAACATCGTTAGGTCCCGAATTCTGCGAACCACCGGATCTAGACCAAGATCTCCATTACGTCGTACGAGATATCGATCCGAAGAACTTACTTTCAGTTGTAAGTCATCCATTCTGCTTCTATCTAAAGTGATGCTAGGCTGCTTCACACAGGTGCGCTTCGCTCGGCCACATGATGAACATGTTTTGAGCTAACTGCATGTCGAGCGCTTAAGCGGAGCTTGTGGTCACTCGTTCCTCGCTTGTTCCAATCCTAGTAAAGAGCTTCAGATCCGATTCTACACTACATACGATATTCCATTCCGGCCCTCACTAGCTCTTCGCTTGGTTCTACAAGGAGCATGCCCGAGGGGGCTACTACGCTCACCGCGCATTTGCATCACCACCTGAGCTTCGCTACCGCTTCGCCCAGCTCCTACGCCTACCACGAACTTGAATCATCACGTGGCTGCTAAAGCAAGCTAAGCTTCACACGGCCCTGAGGAAGCCAAAAGATCCTCTCCTCTCACGGCCGAAGGCTCCGCAACACGTTGGAGAGCTTTTAGATCCCGCCCTAAAACGACCATTCTCCTAGAGTTCCGAAGTGATCCTCATTCTCACCGCAGCCTTCTTAAGCCGAAAGAAAGCCGGGCAAGAATCGCATTTTTTGGTAGTACGAAGGGGGAGCAGAATCGTATCTGGCAGTGGTTCTTCGGATCGATCACAGATTCTCGGCCCCGTCGTTTGGCTTCCACTCCAGCTGACCTCTCTTGTTTCCATCCCCCTGTGAGAAGGTAGAGAGCAAAACCAACCCAGCAACCCACTATTACTATGCCCTATTAGGAAAGCATTTACTTTTTGCAAGGCTTGCTGAGCTTCTTCATGTGACAGACATCGCAAAAGTAGTCCGTCGAACTCTCGCCGATAGAGGGCATCGTTAAAGTATACGATTTTTTAACCCTGATGGGTTTCGCAGTCGACCATTTGATAGCCCTGTTCCTGAATATACAGAACTAATAGGGCTTCGATGAGCCCTAGATGTAAAGGGGTTAAAATACCTCTAAGCAATTAGAAGAGCGCGGAATTTTACCTCCCTCAAATGGATGGATCTGGGATTGATTGTGGAATCCGAGCAGAGAGAACCCGGGGCGGGCAGGAAGATACGCTAGGCGGAGTAGTCGCTCTGGAGCAGGTTCTTCGACTGGATCAATGCATGTATGAATCCTAAAAAAATCCCGAAGGTCTAGTCTAGAAAAAACTCGGATTTGGTTGGGTTAGCCTTTTGGTAGGAAAGGCGGTCACAGGAAGAAATGCCCTACCAATGAATAGATTAGTCTACTAACGTCAACAATATCTTTCTTCATATACGATACCGTCCGGTTTGATATCCGAAACTATAGATATGACACAAGAAAGAAAGATAGATATTCCCATGGTAGGAATAGGGCAGTTGCACTAAGGAAGAGAGCTAGGGATTTGATAAAGGTGATAGGACAAGGTTCCAAACCTGCCTTAGTCCCAAATAGGGCGCAAGCTAGGGACATTACTATATGAATGAGACTTCATCCTTATCACAACCTCAAATTCTTAAAATGCTCCTCTAGTCCCGAGCTTGGTAAATAACGCCGTAGGAAATTCAAACTTTCTTCCGGCCTTTAAGTGATAGGGGGAAGTCACTCTTGCGTTCTCTCTCTTGGGTGGGTCAGTCTCGCTCTCTCTTGTTGGTAAGTATATCTGTCGTGGTATTGCTGTCGTGCCGCGCCGTTCCAGTAGTGTTTGTGAATTAATAGTTTTGAAAAAAAAAAGTGCAAAAAAGGTAAATAAAGACCGTAGCCAAAAGCAAGGGATTCCCCGGGCCCAAACGAAAGCGAAGGCAGCGGGGCAGGTATTCTCATAAAAGAAAGAAACGAAAACAGGCAGGGAGGTAAGAGCGGGTAAGACTAGGTTATAGCAACACAACAGAGGTTAGACAGCTCTTACCGGAGTAAGAGGTTTCGGGTCATCCGTCCCCTTGACCCAGACACGAACTAATCTTTCTCTCTCTCGAATGTATGCCCGGTTTTCGTCGAATCTTTTTGATTACTTTCGAAAACAAACAAATCGTCTTGACATGATGAATAGTGGTGCCCACCTGCAGAGCCTAGTCCTCCCTGCAGCCTTTGAAGTAGACTCTTTCTCGAGTGTGATCCTATCCCCAAAGCCTTTTTGCAAAAAGAGTAGGTAGCGAGATAGATGACTAAAAGTTTTTTATAAAAGCGGATGCTCTTTGCCCTATATATTAAATTAGTAAAGTCTAAACGCCCTGCAATCAAACAATCGGAAAGCCTTTTCTTTTGACAACCTTACGGGGAAAGATGCGCTCAATCCGTTGCTTGTTGCTCCAACTTATTAGTAGGAGCTCGTTAGCCTTTTCCGCAGGCTGCTATGCTAGTTGTAGCGCGCTAGCGCTTTACTAATAGAATATCAAAGTAAAGGGGACTCTATCCAGATCTAAAGAATTCGCCAAAGAGCCTTCTTCTAACTAGGAGAGTCAGCAAGCTACCGGAAGCAAAGCTTCTGATCTGGCCCCCTTTGAATTTCCAATTCCTCCTTTTCGTTCTACTTAGGTGGATCAATCCGAACTGTCGACAGAATATAAAAGAGGTTTTTATTCCTGTGTAGACACCTCAACGAACTCATGTGGACACTCCTCAGCCCGAGGACAATCTCTCAAATAAACATTAAGATGTTGACCCGTTTTTCTTTTCTTTGCTGATTCCTCTCAATGAAATTTGCCATGTTGCACTAAGTTACTTACGGATGTATGCATGCAGTCCGGGAACACTTTGGGGTGAACACCCATCCAAACAAGTAGGGTCAATAGTTCAGCATTTAGGCCGTAACATTTAGAAAAAAAAAAAATCTTTAACCCAACAAGTGCTCTCCGAACCAAGCTAGATAGTCTCCTATCACTAGGCTCACCAACCAACCTGGACTTTGATCTTATTATTCCTACCGGATATCAAAACCATAAGGATTGTTTCCAGCCATGAGTTCCCATATGACATAAGCGCTCTTGGGTGGGCTAGGCCATTCCATCAAATCTTTGAGAAGGGGCCCAATCTCGTATTTGATGGTCGGCGTGGCGATAGGCTTCGCTTCTACGACTGCCTCCCCAGCCGTTGCAAACACTGAGCGAGAACGGTAAGGGGCGCACAAACAATGTCGTTGCGCGGGGATGCGATTCGCCAAGCTAAGCTGGGGCAAACAAAGCCGTCCGGCCCTACCGGATTAGGAATGCGAAGGCCTTTCCTTCGAAAGAAAAAGAAAGAGCTATGCTATTGACCGACCCTTTCGTAGTGACTTCGAATCAATAGGCCTCTCCTTTTTTCTCATTTTGTTTGAGGCGGGCCGAATAGAGAATGAAATGTAGAAAATAGGGGAAGGGTTCCAAACCTTTTTTTGGTTTAAGGGCTGCTCGCCCTACCGAAGTACCAAAGGCTTTCGAGGCGCTTACACCTCCCTATTACACGACCTAAAAAAGGCTTTCAGTAGCGCCCTTAGAATCTAAGCCTTTTGAAGCGCCAGTAGTTGTAGCTGTGGGTAGGGCTTTCGTTCTTATCGCTCCGGGTTTCGATCTATATGACCTCCGGGCGGTACAAAGTACACCTCTTCTGTAGAGGCAGGTAGTAACCTAACCTTTAAGAGTCTGTTCAAGGGGGGAGCCCTCTCTCTTATCTATCAATGGAAAGATCTCCGTGCGTGGCGTGATAAGGAATCCTAGAAAAGATCGATTGAGACTCCCTCCCCGGTCCCACGAAGATCTCTACGTACTTGTCCAGTCCAGGACAACTGAGATCTTCCGGTCTGCGTGCGTGGGAGCAGCTCAAACAAAGAAGAGTCTGGTCTGGTCTGAATTCAGGCCCGGCCCGCCCGTCTGCTGCTAGGTCCGGGAATGGCGCCAGGCCTTGAGTCGAATTGATCGTGTCATGTGCAACGTCCATCAATGATGGTTCATTAATGTCCATTGATTTAGACTCCTTCCCCCTTCCCAACTACGAATAAGATCGAGAGGAGCCCGAAAGCCCCCAAACCAAGAACGGAAACGGAAGCCTTTCGATTCACTCCCCATTCTCTCTTAAATAAAGCTCGCCCTCGAGCCCTGGGCAGATCGGCCGGGTCTTTCCCTGTTGTTCTGTTCCCGTCACGATAAAGGCGCACGGAAGAGGTATGCCCAGCGCGCGGAGGATCCGTTGAGAGTTTCTGTTGTCTCGGTAGGGAACTGTACGATCTTTTCCCCTATTGTATTGAATCAATAAAAAAAGAGGTCAGTGCTACGGCCCCCTATTGTTTGATCCAATATTGACCGGGGACGAGCCCCGACTTCCATAGGTCCTTGGTTTGACCTCCCGTAGTGGTCCTTGCTTTTAATAAAGCGGAGCGGGGCTAATTTCTCGTACTTGCTCAGTGTGCCCCCCTTTCGTCGAGTGCCCCGCCCGGTTCACTGGGCTGTTGGCCTAACAAGCACTTGCCCGCTGCTCCTGCCGCCCGCTTGACGGGCGGAGCGCTCGTTATCCTTACTGTTCTCTCTGCTGGGGCCCCTCTCATTGCTCTAGCCATAAGCTATGGCAGCTCCAGCTCGCAACCACAAGGGCCCGCCCTGCGAGGCCAGAGCGGGCTCAGCGGTCAGCCTCCATTCGAATTACGTTAGGGGGTCTTTCGCTTTTGCCAGATCTAGAGAGATACTACGAGTCCTCCGTCCCAGATTCCATCGCCGCGGCCATCTGGTTCACCGGTACTACCAAAAAGTCTCATGCTTACGTTACTGTTATTGATGGTTTTATTATTTTGGACTACGAAGGCCCCGGTCGTGCTTCTGGTTTCCATTCCCATCATCATATTGATGATAAATCTCCTCGTGCTCTGCCATAAGAACTTGGAGTCCGTATCATGGTGAAGGTAAGGTAACGCTGTGATTCTTGCTCAAAAAACAGACCGAACGCGTTCGAGTTATTGGCTCGTCCAACCCGGCAGCATTCATGAGTCGCTCGTTCAACTGTCCCTCGGAGACACGGTCGAGAAGTACCATGCATGGTTGCCCTCCGTCCTTTCTTTCTCTCAGTCCCACCCAGAAAGATACGGCTCAGCCAAATAAAAGTGAACGCCCCTGCGCGAGCCTTATTTTATTAGTAAGGTAAAGCTTTGGCTCCCTAAAGACTAAAAAAAGAAATCAAAAAAAGGGGGGACTTCTGCAACGGGCTATGCCACCCAAACCAACTAAGGGAAGTCGCATCCGTCCCATCGCAAGCACCTACAACGTCATGATCGCATTGGTTTACCCTTTTTTCTTTGGTAGTTCAACGGACGGTCGCCCCTCCAACAAGAAAAGGTATAAATATAGAAACTTCTCTGCCATTTGAATCGGAGAATTTATGGAGGAAATCGGGTTTTAAATTTCCAGAAACCACACGATTATATAGCCAAAGGGAATACGCCGCGCCTAAAATCATCCCAAGCGCGGCTAATGTGGCTACTAAGCTATTTCTTTGGAAAGCTCCTACTAAGATGAGAAATTCCCCGATAAAGCTGCTAGTACCAGGTGAACTCATATTGGCCAAAGTAAAAGAAAAGAAAATGGTAGAGAGATTCGGCATGGTGCTCACTAAACCTCCGTAATATCTAACAAGTCGAGTCTTATGTCGGTCATATAGAACACCAACACATAGAAAAAGGGCTGAAGAAACCAGTCCATGACTTAACATCGGTGGAATGCTACCTCCAATTCCCTGTATGTTCGATAGAGCCAAAGATCCCCCCCACTGATCGGAGTACGCCGATTACCCCCCGAACCGTACAAGATAGTTACCACCTATCATACGGCTTTCTAACTTCACTTCTTTTTCTGGTCGTTCCGCTCTGTCGATCGATGGTAGTATAAGAGATCTTTAACCCCCCGAAGTTATTTACATAATGGTTCCTGCTTCCTACCCATAGTTAGCATGTATCTCCCCGGGTCATACTTGAGTATCACATCGTAGACCCCCACCCCAACTCTATCTTCCTTATCAGTGAACCGGAACATAGTGCATAGGTACTCTTCAATGCAGCGGGGACGAGACGACGTGACATACTACGATCACGTACAAAAGTGCTGCCTATGGAACCTCTCAACAGCTCCCGTTCTTTTATGAGGTCCTATCGGGATAGGTAGGCCCAAGCCTTTCCCTTCCCCCCGACCGAGCAGTAGTTCCCCGCGGCCGGCCAGTGGCGGCAGAAAACGAACTCGGGCGGGCTCCGCGCGGTTCGCGTTTTCTTGTGTTGAGAGCTTCTCATTTTCTTTTCTTATAGAAGCCCGCGTCCACGCCGGGGACGGGTAAAGCCCAGCGAAGCAGCAGGGAGCACTGAACAATGGGGGGGGGTGAGGGCGACTCCGCCCATGGGTTGAACCACACCACAGGCTGAAGTCCTTCCACGGCGGGAGAAGGGCAGCGTCCTCGTTGTCGGGCCGGAACAAGAAAGGGAAGCTAGTCGTTGGAGGGAAGACAAGGCTCGTGGAGTGCGACTCCACAGAAGAGCCTTACTCTATAGGGGCGCTAGCGCGCTACAACTAGCACTTTGAAGCCAGCTGAAAAACGGATGCGCGCTAGTAGCGCGCAACGGCTTTCAAGCTTTACTAATAGGGCTTTATAGAGAGAGGTGAGTAAGGGGCTCGCTTCGCTTTTGTTGCGGAGTTCGCTGCCTTCCCACCCCTGCTTAGTGTTCCACTTGTGATTCTGGATGCAGTGGAGGATTTTGATAAATGCGCCCGAATGTTCCCCCTCCCCCCATAAGACTCTATTTCTCTTTCCTCCTCGAGAAAGATAAAAAAGAGAATCAATCCTTTCTTCTCTTCTTTCATGTGAGAACGGCCCTATCTTGTATCGAAAGGTTTTTCGTGCTATACACCACGTTGAGAAAGACCAACTTCCTATGTATCGTACCTTTTTTTTACCTCGAAAGGGAGGTCCTCCTTATGATGCTACGGTCGGCTGTCCGAAGTGCATGCAAGGGGTAAACTCGGATAGGATAGGATTGTGCGTGCCGGGCCCTTCGGGTGTCATATTTTGGCCGAGTTTACCGTACCTCCGGCCCCCTTATGTTACGCGACCGTAATATTTTGTTACGTTCCACCGCTGTTACGCCAGAAATAAAAGGTTCCACACGAGCTCTCGTTCTGCGGCGTGGTGGCAGGACCGATAGGGGATTGGCTCCGGGTGTAGATAGGGTAAAATCTACAGGGGTCATGCAAATACATAGGCCCCTTCCCTTCTCTTTTGGATGAATGGGGTGGTTTAGAAGGCGCTTTCCGATCTACGGTCCCTCGGAGCGAAGGGTTAGGCAGGTAGTATGGGCCCTCTGACTTCCAGCTATGTGCTGTGCGGCTCCCGCGAAGCGAATGAAGGGAAGCTCTCAAGAGCTTTTTCCGCCAGCGGCTTATGTAGTGGTCGGCCTTATAAAGCTCGCTAAGCTTCGCTTCCCTCCCCCCTTCCCTTATTAAATAAAGTGGAAAGGCTTCACTTAGTAGTCGGCATTCTATAAGCGACTTGTCGAGTCTACGAAGCTTTGCTTCTTGTAGTTGGCCCGTAGTAATGTCTTCTTTCATTTGCTTGCCTCCTTCTAGCTCAGAATGCTTGGCCTCCTGCGCCAAGTCGATCTTTTAGGCTTGGCTTCGTCCCGGAAGCGAAGCTTCTACGACGAGTCGCTTCTCCCCCTCTCTACTTTCTCTGGCGGAGAAAGCTCGAAGAGCTTACGCTGACTCTCAGCCTCTTTGATTGGTAGGCGGGCGGGCTAAGCCCCCTCCTACTTAAGATTCCATTCATAAGGGTCATTTTTTGTTGTCGTGACGCTTTGGTTAGGCCGACTACTATACTATAGGCTACTTCTAGCTTCTATAGCGGCCCTTCCACTTTGGTGTAGTTGTAGTTTGTATTGGTACTAAATGAATATATCAAACCAAACACAGGCGAGCAGTATAAGCCCTTCTCCGGCCTGGGAAAAGCAGCGAACTCTAGAAGCTAGGGCGTTGTTCACCTTTGGGCACGAACACTATTCCGTTCTCAGCGGAAACCCGCCTTAGAGATTGAACGTCGACTTATCTTATTGCCGTTCAATCTAAGACAGCGCTGATAGCTTGTAGTGAACAGCCCCCTTATGAAACCAACCGAAAGCAGCCTTTGGTACTTAAGTAGTTAAGGTTTGGAACCCTTGCAACTATGATAGAAAGCCGTTTGCTTGTGTCCAAACCCTTCGCCTTCCTTTTGAATCAAAGTAGGCCGCGACTGTTGTATTTTAGTCGGTCGGGGGAAGCTACCGCTTATACGACAGCTCCGCTTCCTCGTCTTGCTTCTGGCAAAGCTTATACTTTGCTTGCTTCTCTCGCGCTTGCTTGCGCGAAGGCTTAAAGTCCTTTTTTCTAGGTCCAAAAGCTTCCGTCAAAGCAAAAGATCTGATCCAACAGAAATCCCGCATATTGAGCGCAGCTGATATGCCGGCTACGGCTAGGCGATCATATCATGCCATAAAAAACTTTTATATGTATAGAGAGATCCCCTATCTATACAGATAGAATAGATGTTCATGGATAGACAGACATTCCATTGATTCTTAGTTTTGGGGCTGAAAAAGCTCGTCGATCCAAATGAATCATTCTTCTGGTCTCTCGAGCCCCCCGCCCCGAAACTGACCCACAGCACAGCGCCCATTCGCTTTGCGCGCGGGAAGGCAACGAAGTTCAGTTCATGAGACCGCGGCGGAGTGGAGCAGCCGCGAAACTTTTTTTCCTTAGCTGGATCTCGCTGGTGCCACCTAAACGGTAAGTAGGCGGCGGATGTGTGACGTTTGGAGTTGTCGTTCGTGCACCTGTCCCCAATGGAAGAATGAGTGATCCGTTCCCCTGCGGATCATGGCCTTACCACTCGGTCCCCGATGGCCAGCGGGGGATTCGGTATAGCAGCTCACGTTCGTTTGCGCTGCGCGTTCCCGCTGGACTGGACGCGTGTTAGCTGTAGGAAGTATGGTTCCGAAAGTGACTTCGGTTCGCCAGTTCAGGCTCAACTCCTCGCTTTACGTGAGCGGACCCACAGGTCGGGCCGCGGCTCTGCGCTCTTTCTTTCTGTGTGGGACGATGCCGGGGAGAGAAGGGAATGCATCGAAGCGGCGAACAACAACAACACAACTACATTTTGGCTTTTCCCTCCATGAGATGAGCCCAGTGCATTGGACCGATGGATAAGAGAACTGAGCTGGCCTAAAAAGCGCTTGGGCGCTCTACGTACGATGTAGACTCCATCAGATACATATCGATTTCTTTCTGATGGATCAAGAATAGATAGTTGTCTCATCAATAGATAGAAATAGGGGATTTCCCCCTTTTTATTGATAGATTCCTTCTCTATCTATTCCTACTCTTTCGATCTATCAGAACAGATCAGGCTATCTATCAATCGATTTGAAAATAGCACGTTCATATCGCTTTTCGTTCATTTTCGCCACGCCAACATAGCCGCCATAATAAGAAGCAGGCGAAGCAGCTAGAAGCGCTCGCTTCTAGCCCTTAAATTCTTATTTACGAATGAATTGGGAAAGCCAACAGAAAGATTCGATTCTGACTTCGTGGAGCCGGTGCTGCTGTTGCCTGCGCGTAGGGCCGTCCCCCACTCCCGTCCCGGGGCGCTAAGGGGCTTTTTTTTTGGAACAGACGGCAGTGTTTTGCTGACGCCTCGAATCAAGCTTTTGTTGCGACATGC